GATGGCTCTGATGGGTGGTTTTGCTCGAATAGGCAATAATGAGATCACTATTTTAGTAAATGATGCTGAGACGGTTAGTGACATTGATCCACAAGAAGCTAAACAAATTCTTGAAATAGCAGAAGCTAACTTGAGGAAAGCTGAAGGCAAGAGACAAACAATTGAAGCAAATTTAGCTCTCAGACGAGCTAGGACACGAGTCGAGGCTATCAATAGGATTTCGTAACTAGTTGGTCCGTCCACATAATCAAAGGAAGTTCTGTTTATACACCCTATAACCTTCCCCTATTTTTTTTATTTGTTTGTATTTTATTCAATCAGCAAAATAAAATACAAACAAGCGGAATCGGATTCTGATGCAACGAAAAAAAAATGAAATAGAAGAGATACAAATAAATATGAAATTAATAGTATTAAATAAATGAATACTATTAATAATCAGAAGGTGAGTAGAAAAACTTATTAGATACCATTGACCCTGGTATCTAATAAGTTCTACCTACTATTGGATTTGAACCAATGACTCCCGCCGTATGAAAGCAATACTCTAACCGCTGAGTTAAGTAGGTCATTTATCATCACAAAGAGAAACAAATGGAACCCATCACATGAATTATAAATGTAATATTACTTATAAGCAATACCAATCAAGCCAATCAAAGAGCTATAATGTCGGATCATGGAATATTCATCTTGACAAAAAATTATCTACATGTTAAAATAGGTAGCACAAACACAAGGGCTATAGCTCAGTTAGGTAGAGCACCTCGTTTACACGCGCGCCAATGTTTTTCAGGAGAGTGCATTGCATCATGCAATCAAAAGAATTGATCTTATTGATAAATCGATGTCTTACTCCATGACGTTGAGGAAACAAGAGAACAATAGCCTGACAATTAGTTCGGTCCGATTCGAGTGTCCATTTAGTCGCTAAATAAAACCCATTATTTTATTGATTTGAGATATTGATAGGGTGAATACCCAGCCTATTCAATGCTAGGCATAATGAGTATAATATAAGGGCCTCAAAAAAGATCTTTTCGTTCTATGAACTTTAAGGTGTATGAAGTTTCATATTTGATTCTTTAAGCAGAGCGATAGAGACTCCATTTCAATTTTTAATAGAAATAGATCTAGTCCAAAGGCAGACCCACGTCAATATAACCCTTCTTTGAAACACTTTGGTAGTACTCCTGAATCAGAGTCAAACTAATGAATCAGAGCACATGGAACCATCTTCTTTCTGTCAAGAAAAAATCTGGTGTACTAACTGATATTTATATCAGTTAATGAAGGAGCCCAATGCAAAAAAAAAAAATGCATGTTGGGTCTTTGAAACAGTTCGAATCATTTTGATAATAAAAAGTTTGATCTGTTTTACCGAGAAGGTCTACGGTTCGAATCCGTATAGCCCTATAAGTTTCTATACTCGAATTTTAATTTGAATATAAAATTTCAATAAAAAAAAAATTCTTTGTATAGTTTTCATTTCCTCAGTAGTGTTTGTTGTTTGTAACTGGCCGGTTGGTTCATCGAAATCAAATTATTCCCATAAGTTCACTCAAGGGGATTGTTCAGAGCAGAGCAGAAAACAGAAAGCAAAAGCGCATTTCAATAGATCCAATCAGTATTTATCCAATCTCGGATAAACAAACCCATTTTTCTTGATTAATCTTCGTAGGTGAATGACATATGAATTTTTCTCATTCCTATCCGCGGAATTAATGATACTCTTTTTTTGTTTTGGGTATGCCTAATCCTAGTGAATTTTTGGAGCCAAAATCATGATATGAGACGGGTTAAGAATTCCAACCTAACTCAACTCCAATCGACTAGTAAGTCATATGGATCTAGGAACGATCTACTTGCTACTTACTGTATTTGTGGACAAGTCAGGTCTTGAACTTGAAAAAGATCTTTAGTAAGTTTCGTTGGAAATATTGTCAACATTGTAAAAGAGACTTTTTGTCTTCGTATACCTTACCTAGCAAAATAGTCTTTTCGTTCCATATCGAATCAATATAAACTACTCCGCTTAAATATCGATTTTTTCGATTTTTTAATATAAAATCGAATTCGAAATCGATAATTTTAGAAAAAAAAAAATGAGAATTCTATTTTGAATTGCTTTTTTTCTAAAAAATCCGAGGTGATGTGAAAGCAATAAATTTTTATTTGTATATGTATAAGATAAGAGAAATATATGTCTTCGCAAGAAAATCGACAGAAGTAAGTTAAGTGTAATGGAAAATGGAAATAAGATTCCAGTCAATGAATCTTGAAACGAGACACGTACCGCAGGAAACAAATGGAACTAAGCGGTTTCGATCAAAATGAATTGTTGTTTTGACTAAACCGTTATGGATGATTTGACAATTCCAATTCGAATCAACTAATTCGGTATATTTTCCAAATTCATAGGAGTGCGTCTATGTTTCTGCTTTATGAATATGAAATTTTCTGGGCATTTCTACTAATATCAAGTGTTATTCCTATTTTG